GTTTGAATTATTTAAATAATGTAAATAGACACACTTTGGACTTAAAAATATATTACTCGAGGTTTTCCTGTTTCCGGGGGGTTTTCAGGAGTGTTAGTGATCTCGGGGGTATAGGGGGGTAGGGGGGTTTAACGCGCGGAAACCCCGGGGGTATCTTAGATATTTTAGTGGAAATATTTACCCTTTATGCTCTTGATATAGACATATGCAATTCTTTATAGAATGTCTTTCCACCTTTCATAAAGTTTCCCTGCAGGCAAAGTAAATGTTCAACCTTATTGTTTGTTGACGTGATGCACTGTGAAATGCCTATTGAAAGGATAAAAGAAAAAAGAACCAGTGACCCGCTGGAGAGAACGCCCGGCATGGTGGGTAATCGCGCCATATGGACGCCACCATTAACTTATGCAAGCGTCGATGTAAGTGTGAGGAATGATACCAAGTCATGGCCCTGAAGTAGGAACCAAATGCCAGGAATAATTCACTGTGTGAAACCCCCACAATAGTTGTCCCTCACCTTCAATAACCGAATGGGTAAAAAATCACCATTGCTACTCTCTTATTGGGCGAGATGTTACAACTCGACGGGATGTTGAGTTCTAGTATATATTCATTTCATTAATTATCTATCGGATTCTAAGATCTCGATCTGTCTCAATTTTTTCTACTATGTAGAATTTTTAAACCCGTGATTCTAGTATACTTTGGTTCATTTGTGTAATTCTTGAGTGCTTTTAATCCTAATAAGTAGGGAGATACCAGTTATGTAGAATTAACATACAATGTATGTATGACAAAAGTTTAATGGTGTAAATACATACCCGGGTAAAAACAAAGGGTAGTTTAATGTAGAATACTAGCTTTGGGAGTTAGTGGCAGGGGTTTAAATCCCTTCCCTTTGAGCAGTAGAGGGGATTTTAACCCCTGACGTCCGGTTTACAAGACCGGCGCTCTGAAGCTGAGCTACTAGTGCAAAGTCATCCAAGAGCTTTGTTTTCTAGTCACCCGACGAATGGAGTGATCACTAGGAACAGAGCAAAGTACAGAAGGGAGGCAACTTGTCCAATGATGATGTAGGGGTGTTCAACTGGCATTCCTCCGATTCAAGTGAGGATAGCGACGTTGGCAATGAGAGTTCAGAATAGGAATTGGGTAACAGGTCGGAAGGTTAGGCCTCGTTGTTTTGATGTGTGGAGGATGGGTACGACTATTAGGACGAGGATTGAGGCTAGAAGAGCTAGGACTCCTCCTAGTTTGTTTGGGATGGAGCGTAGAATTGCGTATGCAAATAGGAAATACCACTCGGGTTTAATGTGTGGGGGAGTTACGAGTGGGTTGGCAGGGGTAAAGTTGTCAGGGTCCCCCAGGAGGTTGGGGGCGAATAGGGCCAGGGAAGTAAGTGCGAGGAGTACAACTGCGAAGCCCAGTAGGTCTTTGTACGAGAAGTATGGGTGGAAAGAAATTTTGTCCACGTCGGAGTTTAAGCCGAGGGGGTTGTTGGATCCTGTCTCATGAAGGAAGAACAGGTGGATTATTGTTACGGCTGCAATAATGAACGGGAATAGGAAGTGGAAGGCGAAGAATCGGGTAAGGGTGGCATTGTCGACTGAGAAGCCCCCTCAAATTCATTGAACGAGGGTGTTTCCTACGTAAGGGACGGCGGAGAGGAGGTTGGTAATGACTGTCGCGCCTCAGAAGGACATTTGTCCTCAAGGTAGGACGTAGCCCACGAAGGCAGTCATTATTACTAGGAGTAGCAGGACGACTCCGATATTTCATGTTTCTTTGTAAAGGTAGGAGCCGTAGTAGAGGCCCCGACCGATGTGAAGGTAGATGCAGATGAAGAAGAAGGAGGCTCCGTTGGCATGGAGGTTACGGATGAGCCATCCGTAGTTTACGTCCCGGCAGATGTGTGCGACGGACGAGAATGCTGTGGCAATGTCGGAGGTGTAGTGTATAGCAAGGAAAAGTCCTGTGAGAATTTGGGCGCCGAGGCAAAGGCCAAGTAGGGAGCCAAAGTTTCATCAGACTGAGATATTGGAGGGAGTGGGAAGGTCAACTACTGCGTCGTTAGCAATTTTTAGTAGGGGGTGGGTTTTTCGTAGGCTTGCCATTATGGTTCTTGTAGTTGAATAACAACGGTGGTTTTTCAAGCCATTAGTCCTGGTTAGAGTCCTGGCAGGAATTATGACTTATATTATGTCTTTGTTTTTACTCGGTTTAGTTTTAGGGTTAGTGGCGGTTGCTTCTAATCCGTCTCCTTATTTTGCTGCTTTGGGGTTGGTATTAGTAGCAGGGTTGGGATGTGGTGTTTTGGTCGGGCACGGGGGATCTTTTTTGTCCTTAGTTCTGTTCTTGATTTATCTAGGAGGGATACTAGTTGTGTTTGCGTATTCGGCAGCGTTGGCTGCCGAACCTTATCCTGAGACCTGAGGGAGCCGGCCCGTGGCGGTTTCGATGTTACTTTACGTGGTAGGGGTTGTCCTGGTGTCTGGGTTGTTTTGAGGGGGGTGGTATGAATCTTCTTGATTATCAGTGGACGAGCTCGGTGAATTTTCTGTGCATCGGGGGGACATGGGAGGAGTAGCATTAATGTACTCATTAGGCGGGGGGATGTTGTTGATTAGCGCCTGAGTCCTCCTTCTTACGTTGTTTGTGGTGCTTGAGTTGACGCGAGGTCTGAGTCGGGGGGCACTTCGAGCGGTTTAAAGGGCAAAGACAAGGGTGGCTAGGGCCAAGGTCAGGAGAAATAGCGTTAGGTAGGTTTTGATTATCCCTTGTTGGGCGTTGCTTGTTGTTGTTACGAGGGGGGTGTTAAGAGTGGCAATGGCTTTTGGGCCTGTTTTTTCTAATCATGTTTGGTCGATTATTTGGCTGGCGATTGCTTGGCCTAATGTCAGGTTTAGTTTAGGGGTAAGGCGGTGGATGATTGCTGGGAAGAAGCCAAGCATATTTGAGAAGTGGTGAGGGGTTAATTGGGGGGTTGGTTTAAATTGTTTGTTGGTGAGGGATGCTAGTTCAAGGGCAAGAAGGAGGCCGAGGATAGTTACTATTAATGCAGCTAGTTTAAGTAGGGGAGGCATGGATATGACTGGTGTTTTTAGGGGAAGAATATTAGAAGTGATTAGAAGGCCGGCGATGATGCTTCCTCAGGCTAGACGTTTGATTGGGTTAATTACTGCTGGGTTGTTCTCGTTAATGGGGGAGAGTGAATTGAATCGGGGGTGTCCTATTGAGACAAAGAAGACCACTCGGAGGCTGTAGATGGCTGTGAAGGAAGTGGCCAGGAGGGTCAGGGCGAGGGCTCAGGCGTTGAGGTGAGATGTGTTTAGTGCTTCGATGATGGCGTCTTTTGAGAAGAAGCCTGCTAAGAAGGGGATACCTGTGAGGGCGAGGCTGCCGATAGTGAGGCAAGATGAGGTGAAGGGTGTGAGGTGGTGTATTCCTCCCATTTTGCGGATGTCTTGTTCGTCATTGAGGCTGTGAATGATTGACCCCGAGCATAGGAAGAGCATGGCTTTAAAAAATGCGTGGGTGCAGATATGGAGGAATGCTAGTTGGGGCTGGTTTAGTCCGATTGTCACTATTATTAGGCCGAGTTGGCTTGATGTAGAGAAAGCAACGATCTTTTTGATGTCGTTTTGGGTCAAGGCACAGGTGGCTGTAAATAGGGTGGTTAGGGCCCCCAGGCATAAGCAAGTGGTGAGGGCAGTTTGGTTGTTTTCTAATAATGGGCTCATTCGGACTAGGAGGAAAATACCTGCAACGACCATAGTGCTTGAGTGCAGTAGGGCAGAGACCGGCGTGGGGCCCTCTATAGCAGAGGGGAGTCAGGGGTGAAGGCCAAATTGGGCTGATTTACCGGTGGCGGCAATGATGAGTCCTAGGAGGGGGAAGGTGAGGTCCATGTTTTTAGTGGCTGCAAATATTTGTTGGATTTCTCAGGAGTTGAGGTTTACTGCTATTCAGGCTATTGCGAAGATCAGTCCGATGTCACCTACGCGGTTGTAAAGGACGGCTTGGAGGGCGGCAGTGTTTGCGTCTGCTCGGCCGTATCATCAGCCAATGAGTAAAAACGATATAATGCCGACTCCTTCTCATCCGATAAATAATTGGAACATGTTGTTGGCTGTGACGAGGGTAATCATGGCGATAAGGAAGATTAGAAGGTATTTAAAGAATCGGTTCATGAAGGGGTCTGCGTGCATGTATCAGGATGCAAATTCGAGGATAGATCAGGTCACGTAAAGGGCAATGGGGGTGAAGATAATGGAGTAGTGGTCAAATTTAAAGCTAATGTTCACGTCAAAGGTGAGTGTGTTTATTCAGTTTCAGTTAGTGACAATTGTCTCAGCACCTTCGTTAAGGAAAAGAAAGAGAGGTAGAAGGCTAACAAAGAAAGCTAGTTTGACTGCTGTTTTAACTTGAGAGAGGGCTCAGGTCGGGGGCTGTGGTCGAGGGGTCAGAGTTGTGAGGACGGGGTACATTAGGAGTGTGAAGATAATGATCAGGCTCGAGGTCATTATAATTGAAGTGGGGTGCATAGCTGCTACTTGGATTTGCACCAAGAGTTTTTGGTTCCTAAGACCAACGGATGAGCTGTTATCCTTTAGGAGCGCCAACGAGTGAGCCCAGGGGTTCAACCAAGGTGACGAAGATTAGCAGTCTTCGTTGCTAGCGAGCCTCTCTCGGTGGATAAGAGGATTTTAACCTCTGTTTTTAGAATCACAATCTAACGTTTTTGTTAAACTATATCTACAGGCGGCCCAGCCTCAAATTAATTCAGGTTTGAGGATGAGCAGAATAAGTGGGAGTAGGTGGAGTGCTATTAGTAAGTGTTCTCGGGAGTGTGATGGTTCTAGGGCGAGGATGTGTGCTGGGAGCGGGCCTCGTTGGGTTATAAGGAACATGTAGAGAGAGTAGCCTGCTGTAATAAGTGTGCCAGCACCTGTGAGGGCCAGGGTTCATCAGGATCAGTTAAATAGGGAGGTGATGATTATTAGTTCGCCTATCAGATTAGGTAGGGGAGGAAGTGCCAGGTTGGCGAGGCTAGCGATGAATCATCAAGCTGCTATTAGGGGGAGGGCTATTTGCAGGCCTCGTGCTAGGACTATGGTTCGGCTGTGGGTGCGCTCATAGTTAGTGTTGGCTAGGCAGAAGAGTGCGGAAGATGTTAAGCCGTGTGCGATTATGAGGATTAGGGCCCCGGTAAAGCCTCATGGTGTTTGAATAAGGATTCCTCCGACGACTAGGCCTATGTGGCTTACTGATGAGTAGGCGATAAGCGATTTTAGGTCTGTTTGTCGTAGACAGATAGAGCCGGTTATAATTACTCCTCATAGTGCAAAGATAATAAAGGGGTAGCTTAGTTCTTTGGTAAGGGGCTCTAGGACGATTAGTATTCGTATCATGCCATAGCCTCCAAGTTTCAGCAGTACTGCGGCAAGGACCATAGAGCCTGCAACTGGGGCTTCTACATGTGCTTTAGGGAGTCACAAGTGGACACCGTACAATGGCATTTTAACCAGGAAGGCTAAAATGCATGCTGCTCATCATAGTTTGTCCGCGTAGGTGGTGAGTTGAAGAGGGTTTGAGAATTGGAGTGTCAATAGAGAGAGGGTCCCAGTGCTGTTTTGTAGAAGTAAGAGGGCCACGAGTAGGGGGAGCGATCCGGCTAGGGTATAAAATAGGAAGTATGTCCCTGCGTTTAGTCGTTCTGTTTGGTTACCTCAGCGTGTAATAAGGATGAGTGTAGGGATCAGGGTAGCCTCAAATATGACGTAAAATATGATGATTTCTGTTGCGCCAAAGGCTAAAATGAGGAAAAATTGCAGGGAGGTGAGTAGGGAGATGTATATCCGTTGGCGGTTGATTGGCTCTAGCGTGGTGTGGTTTTGGCTGGCAAGAATTATCAGGGGTAGAAGCCAGCAGGTGAGGACCAGGAGTGGGGTGGAGAGGGGGTCTGTTGCCATGTAGGGGCTAAGGAATGATCATCCGGTCTCTGATAGGTTTTTTAGTCATGTTAGGCTGGCAGTTGCAATGATTAGGCTGTGAAGGAGGGTTGTGGGCCATAGTCATTTAGCGGGGACTATTCAGGCTGTTGGGATTAGCATTAGGGTTGGGATTAGGATTTTTAGCATTGTAGGAGGTTGAGGCTTTGTAGACGATCGGTTCCGTGGGTTCGGGCAGTGGCTACTAGGAGGGCAAGCCCTGCGCTTGCTTCGCAGGCCGAGAAAGCCAGGAGAAGTATGGGGGAGGCCGAGAAGTTGGTGGCGTTTAATTGGAGGGTTCAGAGGGAGAGGGCAATAAATAGTGATAGTATCATTCCTTCTAGACATAGGAGGGCGGAGAGAAGGTGGGTTCGGTTGAAAGCCAGGCCTGTCAATCCTAGTATAAAGGCTGATGAGAAGGTAAAGTGAACGGGGGTCATCAGGTTAATTATGGACTTTAACCATAAGTTTTTGAGCCGAAATCAAATGTTTTTCTTAAACTAATTACCTATTCGGCTCATTCTAGTCCTCCTTGGAGTCACTCGTAAATAAGGCCGAGGGTGAGAAGAGCAAGAACAGCTGATGCTCATAGGAACGTGAGGAGCGGGGAGGAGAGTTGGTCTCCTCATGGGAGGGGGAGAAGAAGGGCAATTTCAAGGTCGAACAGGAGGAATAGAATGGCGACTAGGAAGAATCGGATGGAAAAAGGTAGTCGGGCGGATCCCAGGGGGTCAAAGCCGCATTCGTAGGGGGAGAGTTTTTCGTGGTCGGGGCTTATTTGGGGCAATCAGAAAGAAACAATGGCTAGGACGGTGGAGAGAATAATTGCAATGGCGATAATTGTTGTGACTAGATTCATTATCTTTCCTTGGATTTTAACCAAGACCGGGTGATTGGAAGTCACTTATACTAGCGTTAGTACTAGAAAGATTATGAGCCTCATCAGTAGATAGAGATGTAAAGGAACAATCAAACAACGTCTACGAAATGTCAATATCATGCAGCTGCTTCAAATCCAAAATGGTGTTCAGATGTAAAGTGGTATTGGATTTGGCGGAGTAGGCAGACGGCCAGGAATGTTGAGCCGATAATAACGTGGAGGCCGTGGAAACCAGTTGCCACAAAGAATGTGGAGCCGTAAACCCCATCTGCAATTGTAAAGGGGGCTTCATAGTATTCTATTCCTTGCAAGAAAGTAAAGTAAAAGCCCAGAAGGATTGTGAGGAGGAGAGACTGGATTGCTTGTTTTCGTTCGCCCTCCATGATGCTGTGATGTGCTCAGGTGACGGTCACTCCTGAAGCGAGGAGAACTGCTGTATTGAGCAGAGGGACTTCGAATGGGTCCAAGGTTGTGATGCCTGTGGGTGGTCAGCAGCCCCCTAGTTCGGGGGTAGGGGCTAGACTTGAGTGGTAAAAAGCTCAGAAGAAGCCTAAGAAGAAGAAAACTTCTGAGGTAATGAAGAGGATTATCCCGTATCGAAGGCCTTTTTGTACCGGGGGCGTGTGATGTCCTTGGAATGTTCCTTCTCGAATGATGTCTCGCCATCACTGGTATATTGTAAGGAGGAGGAGGGCTGTTCCCAGGGTCATTAGTGTTGTGGAGTTAAAGTGGAATCAAATTGCGAGACCTGATGTCATTAGTAAGGCGGCAACTGCACCTGTAAGGGGTCAGGGGCTGGGGTCTACTATGTGGTATGCGTGTGCTTGATGGGCCATTAGACGTTTTCTTGTAGGTAGAGGCTTAGAAGAAGGACAAATACGTAGGCTTGGATCATTGCTACGGCGACTTCTAGGAGTGTTAGGAGGAAAAGAACTGTAGCTGTGAGGATTGCGACCGTTGGCATCAGGGGTAGAAGGACGAAGGCGGCTGTGGCAATGAGTTGAATAAGAAGATGGCCGGCTGTAAGGTTGGCAGTAAGTCGAACACCAAGGGCTAGAGGGCGAATGAATAGGCTAATGGTCTCGATGATGATCAGGACTGGGATAAGGGGGGTGGGGGTGCCTTCTGGCAGAAGGTGACCTAAAGCGGCGGTTGGTTGGTTTCGCATGCCGATGATGACCGTCGCTAGTCAAAAGGGGACAGCGAGGCCCATGTTTAGGGAGAGTTGGGTGGTTGGCGTGAAGGTGTATGGTAGGAGTCCTAGCATGTTTAGGGTGATGAGAAACACCATAAGGGATGCGAATACTAGGGCTCATTTATGTCCCCCTAGGTTTAGGGGGAGTAGTAGCTGTTGGGTGAATCGGTTGATAAATCAACCTTGTAGAGTTAGCAGTCGGTTGTTGAGTCATCGTCGGGAAGGGGTGGGGAAGAGAACTCATGGGAGACTTAGGGCGAGGGCTATTAAGGGAATACCTAGGTATGAGGGACTTGCAAATTGGTCGAAGAAGCTTAGTGCCATGGTCAGGTTCAGGGTTCTGTTTTAGGTTTTTGTGTGCTTTGGGGGGCGGGCTCATTTGGGAAGGTGTGGGCTATGATTTTTGGGGGGAGAACGGTGACGAAGACTAGTCAGGAGAAGACTAGAATAGCGAATCAGGGGGCAGGATTGAGTTGGGGCATGTCACTAAGGGTGGTTGGGAGTCACCAGTCTTTAGCTTAAAAGGCTAACGCTACGGCCCTATTTAGCTTCTTAGCGAGGCGTCTTCGAGTATTAGGGATGATCAGTTTTCAAAGTGTTCTAGAGGTACGGCTTCGACTACGATGGGTATAAAGCTGTGGTTAGCACCACAAATTTCGGAGCACTGTCCGTAGAATACTCCTGGTCGGGATGCAATGAAGGCTGTTTGATTTAGGCGGCCAGGGACTGCGTCTATTTTTACACCTAGGGCTGGGACTGCTCATGAGTGAAGTACGTCTTCAGCAGAGACTAGGACTCGGATAGGAGATTCTACTGGAATAACTATTCGGTGGTCTGCTTCTAGAAGGCGGAATTGGCCGGGGGTAAGGTCTTGTGTGGGAATCATGTATGAGTCAAATCCAAGGTCTTCATAGTCTGTGTATTCGTAGCTTCAGTATCATTGGTGCCCCATGGCTTTGATTGTAAGATGGGGGTCGTTAATTTCGTCCATAAGATAAAGGATGCGAAGGGAGGGAAGGGCGATGAGAATCAGGATAATCGCGGGGAGGATGGTTCAGATAATCTCGATTTCTTGGGAGTCTAAGATGTATTTGTTGGTTAGTTTGGTTGAAACCATGGCCACAATAATGTAAAGAACTAGTGTGCTGATTAGGAATACAATTATTAAGGCGTGGTCGTGGAAGTGGAGAAGTTCCTCTATGACAGGTGAAGCTGCATCTTGAAATCCTAGTTGTGAGGGATGTGCCATTAGTTTCCAAGACACGCGGGGGTTTAACCCACGATTCTGCCTTGACAAGGCAGTGTAATATCTACTTTACTAGTGTCTTATAAAGAAAGTGACAGAGTGGTTATGTGGTTGGCTTGAAACCAGCCTACGGGGGTTCAATTCCTCCCTTTCTCGGTTAGTTTGATTGAACTTGAACGAATGCGGGCTCTTCAAATGTGTGGTAAGGGGGAGGGCAGCCGTGCAGTCACTCAACATTGGTCATAGTCAGCTCTACTGAGAGTACTTCTCGTTTGGCAGCAAATGCTTCTCAGATAATGAAGAGGAACATGATTACAGCCACTAGGGAGATTAGTGAGCCGATTGAAGATACTGTGTTTCAAAGGGTGTAGGCGTCTGGGTAGTCCGAGTATCGACGTGGCATTCCTGCAAGACCAAGGAAGTGTTGGGGGAAGAATGTTAGGTTAACCCCAACAAACATAATTCCGAAGTGAATTTTTGTTCAGGTGCTGTGCAGAGTGTAGCCGGAGAATAGTGGGAATCAGTGGACGAAAGCAGCAACAATGGCGAAAACGGCCCCCATGGAGAGTACGTAGTGGAAGTGGGCTACTACGTAGTAGGTGTCGTGGAGAACAATATCTAGCGAGGAGTTTGCCAGCACGATCCCGGTTAGGCCCCCTACGGTAAATAGGAAGATGAAGCCCAGGGCTCATAGGAGGGGAGTTTCTCATTTGATTGCTCCTCCGTGAAGAGTCGCTAGTCAGCTAAAGACTTTGACCCCGGTTGGGATCGCAATGATTATAGTGGCGGATGTGAAGTAGGCTCGCGTGTCTACGTCCATTCCTACTGTAAACATGTGATGGGCTCATACAATAAAGCCTAGTAGGCCGATGGCCATCATGGCTCAAACCATGCCTATATAGCCAAAGGGTTCTTTTTTGCCGGAGTAGTAGGCGACGATGTGTGAGATCATTCCAAAGCCTGGGAGAATTAGAATGTAGACTTCGGGGTGCCCGAAGAATCAGAACAGGTGTTGGTACAGAATCGGGTCTCCCCCTCCTGCAGGGTCGAAGAAGGTAGTATTAAGGTTTCGGTCGGTGAGGAGCATTGTGATCCCTGCGGCGAGAACTGGGAGGGATAGGAGTAGAAGGACAGCAGTGATTAGGACGGCTCAAACAAATAGCGGGGTTTGGTATTGTGAGATGGCCGGAGGTTTCATGTTGATAATTGTTGTAATGAAGTTAATGGCCCCTAGGATGGAGGAAACACCAGCTAGGTGAAGAGAAAAAATGGTGAGGTCAACGGAGGCCCCAGCGTGAGCGAGGTTCCCGGCTAATGGGGGGTAAACTGTCCATCCTGTTCCTGCACCGGCTTCTACTCCGGAAGAGGCAAGCAGAAGAAGGAACGAAGGAGGGAGGAGTCAGAAGCTCATGTTGTTCATTCGAGGGAATGCCATGTCGGGGGCTCCGATCATTAGTGGGATAAGTCAATTTCCGAATCCTCCGATCATAATTGGCATTACTATAAAGAAAATTATTACAAATGCATGTGCTGTAACAATTACATTGTAAATCTGGTCGTCCCCTAGAAGGGCGCCTGGTTGGCTAAGTTCTGCCCGAATCAGCAGGCTTAAAGCTGTGCCTACTATGCCGGCTCAAGCACCGAATACTAGATAGAGGGTGCCAATGTCTTTATGGTTAGTCGAGAAAAATCAACGCGTGATTGCCACAGGTAGGATGGCTGAGTTTTAAGCGGTGGATTGTAGCCCCATAGACAGAGGTTTGATTCCTCTTCTTACCAAGCCCTGAGGTGTTTTACATATTAGATTGCAAATCTAAAGAAGCAGACTAACCGTCTGCCGGGGCTTTCCCCCGCCTTTAGCCTGTTCTCAGGCGGGGGAAAGGTAGATGGATGCTCGTTGGTTTGGGCGCTTAGCTGTTAACTAAGAGTTTGTAGGATCGAGGCCTACTCATCTAGTAAGGCTTTAGCTTAATTAAAGTGTCTGTTTTGCATGCAGGAGATGTGGGGTAATGTCCCGCAAGTCTTACAGAGGCTGGGGGATTTTCACCCCCACTGAGGGCTTTGAAGGCCCTTGGTCTAGATTGTTAGCCTAAGTCTCTTAGAGGGTTAGTAGGGCTATTAAAGCCGGTGTCAGTGGGAGAAGGGAAATTGTAGCTGTGGTGGAGATGGCTAGGGGGAGGGTAAGTTGTGAAGATTGAAGTCGTCAGGGGGTCACCCCGGTGAGGTTATTTGGAGATATGGTGAGGGTCATTGCGTACGAGAGGCGGAGGTAGAAGTAGAGACTGAGTAGTGCTGTAAGTGCGGCTAGTGTTGCTGTTGGGGCGAGGTCTTGTTTGGTGAGTTCTTGAAGAATCAGTCACTTAGGTATGAAGCCAGTTAATGGTGGGAGTCCGCCTAGAGATAATAAAATGAGGGGGGCTAAGGAGGTAAGGGTTGGGGCTTTCGTCCAGGAGGTGGCGAGGGCATTGATGGTTGTTGCCTTGTTTAATTTGAATACAAGGAATGTTGAGAGTGTTATAATGAAGTATGTGAGGAGGGTCAGGAAGGTCAGGGATGGGGAGAATTGGAGGATTAGGATTATTCAGCCTAGGTGGGCAATGGATGAATAGGCAAGGATTTTTCGTAGCTGGGTTTGGTTGAGGCCGCCTCATCCTCCGACGAGGGTGGATGCAAGGCCCAGACCAATTAGGATGTGGGAATTGGTGGGCTGAAGTTGAAGGAGAAGGGCGAATGGGGCAAGCTTCTGTCAGGTTGAGAGGATGAGGCCTGTTGTTAGGTCTAGGCCTTGAAGGACTTCGGGAAGTCAGGAGTGGAGCGGGGCTAGTCCTACTTTAAGGGCGAGGGCGAGGGTAATTATGGTAATTGGAAGGGGGTGGGATATCTGTTGGATGTCCCATTGTCCGGTTAGTCAGGCATTGGTGGTGCTTGCGAATAGGAGTATTGCTGCGGCTGTTGCCTGAGTGAGGAAATATTTTGTGGTAGCTTCAACTGCTCGGGGGTGATGATGTTGCGCCATGAGTGGAATAATAGCGAGGGTATTGATTTCAAGACCCATTCAGGCGAGTAGTCAGTGTGAGCTCGCGAACGTAATTGTGGTCCCTAGGCCGAGTCCGAATAGTAGGATGGCTAAAATGTACGGGTTCATTAGTAAAGGAAGGATTTTAACCAACATGTTTGGGGTATGGGCCCAAAAGCTTAATTAGCTGACTTTACTAGGAAGTGGTGTAGTGGAAGCACTGAGAGTTTTGATCTCTCCAGGTAGGGTTCAAATCCCTTCTTTCTAAGGAGTCGGGGGGACTTTAACCCCCATAGTTCACTCTATCAAAGTGGCCCTTTACTTCAGGCACAACTCCTGGGTTAAAGTTGAGGGGGGAGGCCTGCAAATGCGATGGGAAGCGCGAGGTGTCAAATAACCAAGGCTAGTGTGAGGGGTAGGAAGTTTTTTCAAATGAGATGCATGAGTTGATCATATCGGAAGCGGGGGTAGGAGGCTCGGACCCATAAGAAGACAATTGAAAGTAGTGCTGCTTTGGTTATAAGGTTGGCTGCAGTTAATTCTGGTAGGGCCGGAATGTGAGCAGCGCCTAAGAATAAGGTTGCGGAGAGGGTGTTCATAAGGAGAATGTTGGCGTATTCTGCAAGAAAAAATAGGGCGAAGGGGCCGCCCGCGTACTCCACGTTAAAGCCTGAGACTAGCTCGGACTCCCCTTCAGTTAGGTCAAAGGGGGCACGGTTAGTTTCTGCCAGGGTGGAAATGTACCATATTGCGGCTAAGGGTCATGCGGGTAGAATAAGTCAAACACTTTCTTGTGCGATGTTAAAGGTTTGTAGGGTAAAGCCGCCTGTGAAGATAATGATGCAGAGGAGAATAAGGCCTAGGCTAACTTCATATGAAATGGTTTGGGCAACGGCACGTAGGGCGCCAATTAGTGCGTATTTAGAATTAGATGCTCAGCCTGATCCTAGAATGGAGTAGACTGCGAGGCTGGATAGTGCCAGGATGAATAGAATGCCCAGGTTGAGGTTAATGACTGGGTACGGTATAGGCATAGGTGCTCAAAGAGTAAGGGCTAGGGTGAGGGCTAGTATGGGGGTAAAAATGAATAAGACGGGGGAGGAGGTTGAGGGTCGAACTGGTTCTTTAATAAAGAGTTTCACTCCGTCGGCGATGGGCTGAAGAAGGCCGTAAGGGCCGACGATGTTCGGGCCTTTGCGTAGTTGCATGTACCCAAGGACTTTTCGTTCAAGTAGGGTGAGGAAAGCAACGGCTAGGAGGACGGGGACGATGAAGGCGAGGGGGTTAATAATGTGAGTAATGAGGGCTGAGATCATAGTTAAGGAGAGGACTTGAACCTCTGTGGAAAGGGCTTAGGTCTTTTGCAGTTACCGGGCTCTGCCACCTTAACATGCCATTCTCTTAGGCGTAGGGGGTATGCCCTCTTGCCTATTTTAGTTGTTTTCATTAGGTGGGGGTGAGGCGTACTTCGAGCATGGGCCTCTCCTTTTCGGTCCTTTCGTACTAGAAAAGATCATAACATAGATAGAAACTGACCTGGATTACTCCGGTCTGAACTCAGATCACGTAGGACTTTAATCGTTGAACAAACGAACCCTTAATAGCGGCTGCACCATTAGGATGTCCTGATCCAACATCGAGGTCGTAAACCCCCTTGTCGATATGGGCTCTAAAAGGGGATTGCGCTGTTATCCCTAGGGTAACTCGGTTCGTTGATCGGCGTTGCCGGATCTTTATGGTCAGAAGTTCTGTTAATTAGAGCGGGAGCTCTCAGTTTTAGGAGGGAGTGTTCCCATTCCACGTGGGGGTTTTTTATTTCCCCGCGGTCGCCCCAACCAAAGACATTCGGGCAGGGCTCACTTGGTTTAGTCCTTTGTTTTGGGGTGCTTGACGTGATCTGCTTTGGTGTCTAAAGCTCCATAGGGTCTTCTCGTCTTATGTAAATATCCCCGCTTCTGCACGGGGAGATCAATTTCATTGACTGGAAAAAGGAGACAGCTAAGCCCTCGTCGTGCCATTCATACAGGTCTTCATTTAAAAGACAAGTGATTGCGCTACCTTCGCACGGTCAAAATACCGCGGCCGTTAAACTTATAGTCACAGGGCAGGCAGGACCTCTTATTCGTTAATTTTGCAAGAGGCGATGTTTTTGGTAAACAGGCGAGGCTTTATGTGTTTGCCGAGTTCCTTCTTTTTCTTTTAGTCTTTCCCTTGGGGCACACCAGTGTAGGGCTAACGGTTAGGTAGTTGGATGTTTTTCTGGTTGTTTGGTCTGTTGTTCAGTGCCCTCTTTGTTTGGGGCCGTTAAGTTTCGGCGGGGGGTCCGTTCCGATTTACACTTGTGCGGGGAGAGAGGGGGAACTCTCTTATTACTCATATTAGCATAATCGCCCCCATGGGTGCATGGGGCGGCCTGGTAAAATCAGGGGGTTAAGAATGTATTATCAGGATGGAGAGGGTTTGGGGTATGTTCGAGCTTTAACGCTTTCTGTTGGGGTGGCTGCTTTTAGGCCCACCAGAACATTTTTCCTTTAGGTAAGTGTGATCTTTACCCTCCTGTTTAAAGTTGTGTCTTATGTCAAAGGAGCTGTACCTCCTTTGACTAACTCTCTCGGTTTCTTCTAGGTGTCGGAGGGGGGTTAACACGGATGGGTGAGGGGAGAAGCCGGGAGGCTGAACTTCTATCCAATTCTCAGGCAACCAGCTATAACTAGGTTCGGTAGGTCTGTCACCTCTACTCAAAGCTCTTCCCACTCTTTTGCCACAGAGACGGGTTTGCCCTATTGATAGGCTGTCTTGGAGTAGCTCACTTAGTTTCGGGGAGCCAAACTAAAGTGCTCTTTGCTTGGATTTTTCTGGCTAAATCATGATGCAAAAGGTACGAGGTTTAATCTCTGCTTCTTTGGGCTTTACTGGGTTATTTCACTACTCTTTCAGCTTTCCCTTGCGGTACTTTCTCTGTTGCTCCTAAGTTCCTTTTCTATCACCTATACTGGGGCGGGAAAATGGTTTGTTCAGTTTAGTAACTAGTGTTTTTGGGGGTATTGATGGGGGTTTGTTGTTTTTGGTGGAGGGGGCTAGCTGTTGGGCATCAGGGTAATCCGATTTGCACGGATGACTTCTCGGTGTAAGGGAGATGCTTTTCTGTCTTAGCTATACTCTGATTTTTCCAAGTGCACCTTCCGGTACACTTACCATGTTACGACTTGCCTCCCCTTTGCAGTTATGTTGTTTTAGTTAGTCGGGTGTTGTAAGCTTGGGGAGAGTGACGGGCGGTGTGTGCGCGCTTCAGGGCCAGTTTCAGCGGAACGCTCTATTTTCTGCTTACTGCTAAATCCTCCTTCAGATGCATGTTTCAGTGCATCATCCGTAGTTCCGTGTAGTAGGGAATGTAGCCCATTTCTTCCCCTTCCATTCGCTACACCTCGACCTGACGTTTTGGGCTGTGCCAATTTTGCTTACTAAAAGGCCTTCACAGGGTAAGCTGACGACGGTGGTATATAGGCGGGTTAGGCAAGGAAGGGTGAGGTTGAACGGGGGTTATCGGTTCTAGAACAGGCTCCTCTAGGTGGATCTAAAGCACCGCCAAGTCCTTTGGGTTTTAAGCTGATGCTTGTAGTCCCCGGGCGGACAGTGGGTGTAGAATACTGTCAATGTTTAGGGCTAGGCATAGTGGGGTATCTAATCCCAGTTTGTGTCATAGCTTTCGTGGGTTCAGATATCGTAAAGCTACCTTCGTAAATGAACTTCTTACCTTCGGATGCGTATAACAGCTTTGAAGGCGTTCGGCTTTAGTGTAAATACATCTTAACCACTCTTTACGCCGATGTCTGTCAACTCGGGTCTCTCGTATAACCGCGGTGGCTGGCACGAGTTTTACCGGCCCTCTTAGCTTTGACTAAGTCAAGTTTTCACTTATGGCTTAATGTTTATCACTGCTGAATTCCCTTGAGGGTGTGGCTAAGCAAGGTGTCATGGGCTGTACTTTCGTGTGCCTGATACCAGCTCCTTGTTCCCGGGCGGGGAACTGTGGGGCATTCTCACAGGGGTGCGGATACTTGCATGTGTAAGTTTAGCTAAAGTTGACAGTAAAGTCAGGACCAAACCTTTGTGCTTGCGGAGCTTTTCAGGGCTCATCTTAACATCTTCAGTGTTATGCTTTGGATAAGCTACGCCAGC